ATAGAGAGAACAAGAAACTGTCCAGAGCAGAGTTAGGGCAAGGCGAGGTTAGTCCAGTTACAGGTTACAGGTAAGCTCATGAATGCCTTTTTTTTTATAGGGAATACCTCTTTCTTTCAAGTGAGTGAAGTTAGCTGAGGGGAATGCTCTAAGTAACCAGTCCTGCCAGTCGACAGGGGGAAACCCCTCTTTCTTATTGTTAGGCTGACTTAAAAGAAGGTTAAAGACTAACAAAGACAGGAAAGGCGGAAAAAGATTCTTTCCGGACGTGAGCCTCATCCAAGATGGAAACTCCATTTATTTTGTGCTCGCTCTCTTCTGTCATGCGCATCATGGCTGGGTGAGTTGGCCCATTGCGAATTCACTTCAGTGCTTCCAATCTGGTCATGCACTTTTTTAAGATGCGGAACCTGGGAGCTTTCCTCTTCAAAATAGGGGTCAATTTCTCGTAGGGGGGGTAAGGCACTTTCTTTAAAAGCTTACTCGAACCATCAAACTCAAATTGAAACTGTAGGTACCCGAAACAGTATTCCATATCGACTGGTCAGAAGAGCCCTTCACTACTATCATCTCTTTTTAGAAAGAAGATAATAGTTCCTTAGGGTTTTTTTATTTTGGATGAGAACTCCACTACTACATCTACTGGCGTGGCGCTGCTGGATGCTTCTGATCAATAGAACCGGATGTGGCGAATCAGACTGATTTAACGACGACGAGATATGCGATTTAAAACTTGTCGTCTACTTTCAGGAAATGTTCGGAACAGAGAACTTACAATAATACAACGCCGCGTTCTCCGAAGATTGAGGAACAAGAAGAGATCTATTAAGAGAAAGATTTCTCCGAGAAAAAATATGAACAGTTACATCCAATCACAAACTACACGAAAGTTGCCCCTTTTTCATGCTGATTTACCCATCACAGAGATGCACAGAGGAACAGAACGAACTTCATATATCCCTTTTCTACTCAATCCAGAAACAAGATCGGACGTTATTCCGGTTCGTCTCCATTTTCGTGAAACTATTCCTCAAGCAAGGCAGCCGATAAGTCATCGAAGGGTTTGTGTGAATAATCGAATTGTAAGCATTACTCGTTTGAAAGTTTCCCACGGTGATCTAATATCTTTTCAAGAAAATGACGCGAGAATCCGCGGTGAAGAAATAAGGAGATCTTTCTATATCGAAATATCTGTTGAGAAAATCATAGGCAAATTCCTGGATCACCCGGTAAGAATGTGGAGAAGAACCAAAACAGAATGGTTCCACCTACTCAAAACTAAGCGGGGATGCCGCCTACTACTAAAATCCCGGTTTTTGCAACAACAGTTGCGTTATTCTATGCAAGAAGAATACTTAGAAAGAACAAAGAAGTTTGGATCCGAAAAAGTATGCTTAGGCAGTTCCTTCGCTGAGCACAACAGAATGAAGAGGAATTTGTATCATTTCAAATCCCTATTCTTATCGAAGAGAAGAAACGAGAAAAACCAAGATCTTCCTACTCGAACAAGAAGTCCTATAGTTTACAACTCTTCTTTATATAGTAATTCGACCTATTGCTCCTCATCCCCCCATCCGTTTCCTAGGAAGAGAAGAATCAAAAGGATCGAACTACCTACTCATTATTCGGAGGTGAATCATAGAACACCAAAAGCGGTGGTATTTTATGGACCTAACATAGGTCACATCCCTCACGACATAAGATTGAAAGATCCAAACCTTCCTCTTCGGAGCGGAAACGGACGTGGCCAAAACATATAAAGATCGGCGTAGTCGCTCATAGGGACATATCGATCCGGATAGAGGATAGTCTAGATCGATTCATAGATAGATTTCTATCCATATAGATAGGTATCTCCGTGGATAGAGATAAAGATAGGGATCCATCTAGATCTTGTTGCTTTATTCACTATTTCCTTCCATATTTTTTCTGGATTCTGATTGATTGCCTTTTGTTGTTTTGTGCCGACGGGGACGAACAAACCAGTTCGGAAACGGAAGCACCCGACGCTGGCATCGAATCTGGGACTGTGTCGCCCGCCAATGCAGTCACCTTATCTGAAGCTGGCCCGTCTCAGTCGGAAGCTAGTGGCCCTCTCTGAGTCTCTCCCTCATTACCATCATCGCCAAGTCCTTCTTGGTTTGAAGGGGCTGAGAACTATTAAAAAAATAGGTTTGGAGACCAGGGCGAGGTCTCATCCTCTGCCCCTGTGGAGTCTCCTACATCCTTAACTCTTTCAAATCAGGAGCTTATGCGAAAAATCCTTTCTTTATATTTATGAGGAGGGGGCCTCTGTTGAACAGCAACCTGGCCCTTCTCAAGCTCCCTTGCCCCCCCGGCGAACGCTCCTCAGGAGGTTCCTTTTGATTGGTCTCGCTATCAACATGACCAGATAAGAAACAGACTCGCGGTTTTTACCTCCAACCGCCCACGAGACACGGACACCATAGATGCCATTCTTTTATATAAAAGTGATATTCTCGGTCGAATGGCCCAATTGGATCCCAATCCATTCTGGGCCGAGCAAAGAAATGAATTGATCGCTAATAGAATATTAAACAACAACGGAGCAGAGTATACTATTGAAACTCTCCAAAAGAACCTTGAAAAATTAACAACCGAAGGCCAAAACTCTTTCTTTTTTAAAAAGCTTATAAAAGAGAGACCTTCGAATCGAATTAAACGGCCGATTTGATTAACAAGCTGCTCCTATGCGCAAGAAGCATTCCAAGATTTTTTGAATGAGAAACGCTGTTCCCAAAAGTCCCATGTCTTTCTTGATTGGTAAACCCAACCGGCGATTTACAACAAACAAGTCTTTCTTCATTTTTTTTAGAGCAAGAAAAGAAGCGGAACTACAAGAAAGCTTTCTTTATATGGATAACCAATCCATTTTCAAATATAGTAGGGAGACTTTACCCAAGAAATGGGTTCCAAAAATGGAAAGATCGGAACATGGGAATAGATCTGATACCAAAACGGACTACCTATTTCAATTGTTGTGCTTTCTTAAATTGCATACCTATACAAGGGTTCAAGTTTCGATCGATATTTGCGGAGTTGATTATCCCTCTCGAAAACGAAGATTTGAAGTGGTCTATAATTTACTGAGTACTCGGTATAACTCACGCATTCGTGTACAAACCAGTGCAGACGAAGTAACACGAATATCTCCGGTAGTCAGTCTATTTCCATCAGCCGGCCGGTGGGAGCGAGAAGTTTGGGATATGTTTGGTGTTTCTTCCATCAATCATCCGGATCTACGCCGTATATCAACAGATTATGGTTTCGAGGGTCATCCATTACGAAAAGACCTTCCTCTGAGTGGATATGTAGAAGTACGCTATGATGATCCAGAGAAACGTGTGGTTTCTGAACCCATTGAGATGACCCAAGAATTTCGCTATTTCGATTTTGCTAGTCCTTGGGAACAGCGTAGCGACGGATAATTCAGAATCAGAATAGGTCCGGCTCTATAGGATAGGGGACAAATCAATAGGAAATGCTATTTGCTTTGTAAGAAGAAGAAACTTCTATGAAATGAAAGAGTTCGCGGGAATTGTCTTGATCGTCGGATATCATTTTTAAATAGTAGTCAGAAGTGTTATCGAACGATTTCCTGCAATTCTTCCCAGTATGTCATGAGTCAAGAATCCAGCTACAAGTCTCGATCTATACAAAACGCACTGGGTTTTTGTGTTTCTTTCGGTTTCATTGATAGCAGAAGAGCCTGACTCTATAGGATAGGGGCACTAGCGCTTTATTTAAAATGAAAAAAAAAGTCAAGGGGCCTGAAAACGTAATAGGCTGCTATTCTAGGCTCGCTCCGCTTCTTCTGCTTTGGTTGGTTTATCCTATCCCTTTAGTACATATCGGGCGATGAGAGAACCTTCCATACTTGTTTATTAAGTAAGGACAGATATTCAGTAACAACTTCTTACCAGACAAAGGACTTCATTCCCGGGGTTCGATCGGACTATTCCGCCTGGTTAGTTTGAGAATTCTCACTTCCCTTCTACCGCGCCGCTTACTGGTTATATTGACTATTACGACTTCGCCTTTAGGTTAGGATTGAGTCGAGGAATGAACCATCTAAATTGAATCCAAATAAATAGTCTATATATAGATAGAAAGGATCAAAGGCTTGTAAGCACATCAGCCAGTCTCTTCTTTCTACTTCATACTCAATCAGTCCTTCCCTTTGAAATGGATTCTCTCCTCTCTGAAATGGTGCCCCTAGTGAACTCCCATCGATCAGACTCTGCCCTTGTTTAGTTGAGTACGTAAGTGTACGGATGAGGTTCAGCAACAAAGGGAATTAACAACATATTCTTTCCCCGCCTAACCCGGTTATACCCTGGTGACGGCCTTTTAAAAGAGAAGGAAAGGAATCCTTCTCTCGGAATGACGGATTGAAGTCAACAGGCTTAGCGCCTAACTACTAAAGTGAATAGCACATGCTTAGAGAAACTCTGGATGCTACCCTTCCCTCTAGTAGTCTTTTGTGAGCGGGAAGAAAAGAGAGAGCTACGAAGGATGCTTAAAAGCTGACTGGCATGAGCTCATCTACATCAAATAGAAGAATGACGAATAAGATCCCAATAGGAGAGTAGATAGAAAGAGAATTCCTAATTTCATGCTTGATCCATGGGAAGGGAAATCTCAAGATTAGGCTACTACTAAGACTGGTTTAGTTGAGTGAAACGACTGCTTGGTCGAGCCAAAACTATCCTCTCGCTTTCCCAGCTACTCTTTGCCCCTCCCTTTTGTCTTAGTCGATTCCCTCCTCATCTCGAAGTCTCTGGCATTCTCGTCGGTGAAAGCGTTTTTGACTACAAATGCTAGGGGTCCTTCTTCTGTTAGTATAGTACGTTTATGCTTCTGTCGATTCTGGGTTGGATGAAGAATTTCTTTTATTTTAGTAGATCTCTAGGTTATGTATAGTATCCCGGGGTAATATAGAATCTAAGTGTTGTTTGAGTCTCCTGTTGATGCAAGCCCACAGCGTTGCTATCACCCTGCTCTCTTTGAAAGACTAGGCCGTGGGACTGATGACTCGGCACTCTTTTCAATGGCCACTATGCTTACTATTGCGATTTTGAACCCCAGATTCCCCGCCCTTGGAACGTCTTTGAGGAGAAATCCTTTCCTGAAGTTCAACAAGCTATTGGAAACATGTAGGCTATATGACGTAGCAGGGACCAATCCCAGATCCGGCCCAAGCGGACTTAGACGTTGAGCTGAGCTCTTCCTGCGGTCTCACAGGCTCTTGCTTCCTTCACCTTACGGAAGATGGCAGATTGGAATGAGACCGGCTCCTGGCTGTCAAGAGGCTAAAGCCCTTGCGAGAACCTTTCATCCGAGTCTCAAACAAAACCATTACATCTTACACAATAAGACGATAGGCGAATGGGAACACAGCCAGATAGACCGCCCCTATACCTCAAAGGGAATCGCCCTCTACTCTACGACTTAGAAGACTGAGAATCCTTTTTCTGATAGACAGAAAGAGAAGAAAAGTAGTCTCCCCTTAAGTGAAGTGGCTTCGGGCCCGGTTACACAGGAAAAAAGAGAAATCCGCACTTTCAGCGGGAACAGCTACAAGAACTCAAGCAGCAAGAGCATTTATCTCGCTCGTCACACACGCACGTGAGGAACTAAACGAAAAAGAGAAATCAGTCCTTTAGTGACCTATCCGGCTAGCTATAAGAAGAAGAGAGAGGTGGAAGTAAGCTGCGGCATCCTATCTACTTCGATACTCTATTTCGGAGAATAGGGTGTTACAACCGATATTCCGTTCCTCGCTTTCGCTTTCAAGGGGCGTAGCGCTTGCTTACTTCTTAGAGTAGAGTCAGGAATTTATAGCTTATTTATTAGGTCACAATCCTGTCTTATTTAGATCTTCTTTCAGTCTAGCCCTTCTTCCACATGAGATCCTATTTTTCCTAACTCCATGTAGCACCACTATCCAATGAAAAAAAATCCTGCTATTTCACTCCTGGAATTCCCGGATAGAGAACTCCAGTTCTATACCTGGGGCTAGCTACTAGCTCAGACTCCGGCTTCTGAGTGTGGCCAAGTGGTAAGTCCTTTCTTTTCTGTCTGAGAATATGTCTTATCTTCCGAGGTGGCATGAGACAATCAGTGAGTTCCAGTTTAGTCTTTTGAATGTTCCTGAGGTGGATCGAGTCTCTGGTAGTTCTAGGTGGCTAGAGACCAGGGCTAACAGTCCTAGAAAGAGCAGTCCTATTTATAAAGTACACGAACATGACATGAGGACGCTTTCAATCTTTCTTCATGAAAGCCAGACAGCGGAGATAGAGTCCAAGCGCACTATAGCACTGGGTCAAAGGGAAAGAAAATATCTTCCTTTTTTCTTATCAAAAAAATGAGTACTAAATCAAAGAAAGACATGAATTGCCCGAAGGCCAGGTTCTTTATTCCCATAGGCACAAAGACCGATCCCGACCGTCCCTTATTATTTTACACGTGCCTTGAAATGATGCTTGAATTCTTGCTTGTCTTATGAGCCATTTACTTATGGAAGACATGGGGCACGAACGAGAGCATGGTTAATTAAGTAGGCTACGGAGCATGAGCCATATCAGTGCTAGAAAGACTTCCTTTTTCGATATGGTTTCATTCCACCAGTCCCCTAACATAGATAGCACTGGGTCAAAGGGCTTCACTTCGGAACCTTTTCTTGCTTTCCTTCCGTGGGCATGAAATGAACCCTGAGGTTACTCTGTCCCTGGCATCCCTTTCTGCCCCCCAACTTGATTCACTTCGCGGTAAACGGAGACTTTCCAATAGCCAGCAGGTCAAAGCCTTTTTTGGGGTCCAAGGGTGCCGCCCCCTACTACCCAATTCCTGTCTTCGGAAGGGGATAGGTGACTTTCTGCGATGGCCCTCCACCTCGTTGGGAAAAGTGAAAGGAAATAACAAGCCCTAAACTAAAAACCAACTAGCAGCTTATCAACCACCGAAGACAGACTCATGTTGGCGATGCCATGGTCAAGTAAGAGAACGACCCATTCATCCAAAGTAGTATTTTAGTATAGAACAGAGGCATTCTGAGCCGACTACTACGACTACATGCGCATCTAGTGCAGTGGCTTGGAAGCAAGCTACCTTGACCATCTTCCGAACTTATCCAGAATTTACTGATCAAACGCAGTAGGGGCGGACTGCTCTACATTCAGCCACGCCACAGTGACCCCCGAAGCGATCTTCTTATAGTTGCGGGACGAAATCCGGCAGCCAATTGCTGGCTCTGAATAACCAGCCCGGTAAAAAGTTCAATTCTTCCATAACATAACGGGGCGGGGTTGCGCGCGAGCCGAGTGACGGAGGTGCACAAGAGTACTTCGCGCCACAACCATCTCTTTTTTAGAAGTTCTACGGACCGATGCCTGCTGCTTCATCTGGGAGAAAAGAATCATAGATATGCCGGTCATTAGAAGGAAGAACCGCCATAAAAAGATTCCTCGTGTATCATCT